GTCCGAGTCCAAGTTCGAATAAATAGAGTCGCGATCATCAATACCATCAATATCCACATCTTTAAGCGCACCCATATAGTCCTTAGCAGGATCGCTATCATCATCAATACCATCAATATCCACATCATCAAGCGCACCCATATAGTCCTCAGGATCGAGATCATCAATAGCTCTTTTCAAATCCAGCTTGTTCAGAAATACCGTAATGAAAGGAAGATAGGAGTTTGTCGCTAGGGATTTGACCAAATAGGATCGTCCAGTTCCTATAGGACCTATCACTAAAATACCCCTAGAGGGGGATAGGGCTAGGCGGAACGAAAAAGTTTTTTGTTTTCCATGAGATGGGAAATGAAAACTATTAGCCCCACACGAGGTTTGTGAATAAGTGATTGTCTGATAATGAGCAAGGAATATCCGTCTTTCTGCTAAACAGGATGTATTGAACTCATAATTCATTAGATCCTTTTGATGAATGTCAACTACGTATCGTAAGTAAATTGCTCCCGCTTGTTCAAACATTTGATAACCATAGTCACTCTTTACTAAATGATCAATATGAGTCAGACTCCATAGAATTTTATCAATCCCTTTTTCTGGCCTTAAGGTGGAGAAATGAAACGAGTAAACTCTCTCTTTATCCAAAAACCAATCACAGGTCTCGATCCAGGATTCTATTTCATCATGAGTCTGAAACCTTTGTCCTTTTCTTATCCATGAATAGATCTCTTTACTTGTATGACTTAGATGTCTCGTATTTCTCGAAAAAGGGATTCGATTGATGGGATTTGGTATGATACTTATGAGATCGATGAGATTGAAAAATATCTTCTGTATAAATTTGACCCCATAAGCGGGACCACCACCAAATAGCGCAAAACCCAGTATTTCTGCTAGAAACTCTTCTAATTGTTCCCGAGCAACTAGAAAGAGATTCTTTAACCAGAAAGAATTCGGTTCAGGTTTAGGATACCCATCCACAAGTTTGTACACCCCAATCGTGTATGATGGAATCGTCAAAGATTTTATCCTCTCGAACTCTGTCTGTAACTCACTAGAGTCTAGGGAAACAGAGAAAAGAAGTACCTGAACGAGACATCCAGCAAGAAGAAGAAGTAAAAGGCTTGAATAGAGGAACTCCCGAACATTTGGCGAGCTCAGATGTGTCGATATCAACGGTGACTCATTATTTCGATGAATCATTTCTTCGACCCGAAGAAGCCTACGGCAACACTTCCATGAAATATCACTTGAAATCTCACTTATCGGTGCCCACAATCCCCACAATTTTAGCTTAAGAGCTCGCCATTTTAGCTTAAGAATTCGCCATCCTGATCTGTGCATAATATAATGAAAATTGGATACAAATTTGTGACTGCTACTTAGCATCGGCAATAGGTCTGAAAAAGCATCTAAAAATATCAAATTTAGATATTTGTACCCTGTCGAAGTAAAGAACCATGGCATATATGTTTGGAATAGATTCCATTTTGAGAGAGTTGAAAAAGCACTATCTCGTTGAAAGGTTCTACCCATCTGCCCTTTCTCAACGCCTTTCTTTAGCCAATTTCGCCAAAGACGCAATTTTTTACTCGTTTCGGATGGTAAAGATTTCTCAGAACGTGGAGTGTGAATCAAACCCATGTTTGAATTGAAATTCAGATACTGATGCAAGTTCTTCCTTTCTGAATCAGATAGATTCAGATCTGAAAGAGGTTGACAATAAGTTCTTTCCAAATTGACTATTTCTTCCTCTGTTAGAGGTGTTCCAGAAATGTCTGCGATCGAGTAAATAGTTCTACGAACGAATAGATCGGATCGAATTGGAAAATGGAAAGATTTGTACAAGTTATACCTTTCGTTACCCCTTTGTGGAAAATCGTTAGGTATGAATATGTTAGATACCTGTGACTCGATTGGTGAAATAGTATCTCTCTCCAAAAAAGCATGTTTTTTTTTACCGACGCACAAAGAAAATTTTTTGTTGCGAATGAACAAGATATTGAGGAATTGTCTATACGTAAAATCATAATTCTTGATACGGGCCTTTTCCATATAAAAAGAGAATCTTTTGTTACAGTTACAATAGAAGAAGAAGTGATGTGGATTATTCAAGAATCGAAGTCGATTTGCTTTATAAAAAGAAGATATCAATGAACTTCTATGAAATGCTTTTACGGGATTCAGCCAATTGTCTTGATCGCAGGATATCATTGAGAAATAGGAATCCGTGTTATCAAAGGATTTCCTGTGATTCTTTCTAGTATGGGAGTCAATCATCCACTTCCACTTTGGTATCTTATTGAACAAAAAGTGTGATATTGTTCCTCCATTGATCAAGAATTTCGATTTTTGGGAAGTATCATCCGCTTTCCATTTTTTCAAATGAACGATTGGAAGACCTAGTGATTTTAACAACGGGTTGCAGAGTTGATCATTCGGACCTTTCAATTCATAAATGTGGATCTCAGACCTATGAATGGGCATATTCCCTAAACTCACA